TCTTGATAAAGATGACAGATCCCATTCTCTGTACTATCCATAGGGTCCATTCTAACAAGTCACACACTCATATTCCGGAAATATACAATGCAGAAAAAAATTTCGCGGTCGAACTACCAAAGGAGAATAGGCAAAAATTTTTAGACCTACATACTTGACTTTTTTGTATCGAGCTAAAAGCTGGGACTTCAAGATTTTTCTCAGTCTAATTCACTGAAATTCCATCCAGTAGAACAGAAGAATTATAAATCTCCAAAATAATAGATAAGAATACCGCAAATAGAGCCATTGCAACACCCATCAAAGGGGTCGTTCCCCATCCCGGAGCTACTTTACCATATTCGGAATTCAATGGTTTCAATAACTTCCCTACAGTAGTGCTTCTTGGACCAGATCTAGAACTATCCTCAACAGTTTGTGTAGCCATAAATCTTATTTTGTATTCATTACGATCTGTTGACTTTGTATACCATTCCGTTGTAAATAAACGATCTTAGCATAGATCCATTGTGGTCTTTCAATTCTATAATAATGGAAACAGCAACCCTAGTCGCCATCTTTATATCTGGGTTACTTGTAAGTTTTACTGGGTATGCTCTATATACTGCCTTTGGGCAACCCTCTCAACAACTAAGAGATCCATTCGAGGAACACGGGGACTAGTTGACGTAATCAGCCTCCAAATATTTGGAGGCTGATTACGTCAATGAAGATAATGAAAAATTATTTCATTTTTTAGTTGAAATTCTAGGTGGTTCCCGAAAAAAAATAGCGAAAAAAATTATCCCTAAAGTGGATACTAAGAGAAATGTATAAACCAATGCTTCCATAAATTTGATCGTGGTTTACAATTATAGCTTTCATACCTGTTTTGTTTACTTGGGAGTATCCCTCTGGATAAAGAAAGAAAAAGAGTCAACGAAACGGCAGCGGTTTAAATCAAGATTCCTGCAGTACCCTACCTATTAAATAAAATCGCAAACAGAAACTAGAAGAAAAAAAGCAATGTTGCATCAGACTGCTTGTCTTTTTGTAGTTGGATCTCCAAGTTTTTGGAATGCCCCAAATTCCACTTGAGCATCCAAATCTGGATCAATACCAGCAAAAACATCTCTGAAGAGGGTTCTAGCACCATGCCAAATGTGTCCAAAGAAGAAAAGTAGAGCAAACGAAGCATGTCCAAAAGTAAACCAACCTCTTGGACTGCTACGAAAAACACCATCGGATTTCAAAGTAGCACGATCTAATTCAAAAACCTCACCCAATTGAGCCCGTCTAGCATATTTTTTCACAGTTGCGGGATCACTATAACTCACTCCATTGAGTTCACCACCATAAAACTCAACAGTTACACCTACTTGTTCGACACTATATTTTGATTCTGCCCTTCTAAATGGGACGTCGGCTCTAACAATTCCGTCTCCGTCTACCAAAACAACCGGAAATGTTTCAAAAAAAGTAGGCATACGACGTACAAAAAGTTCACGCCCTTCTTTATTTCTAAAAACGGGGTGTCCTAACCATCCAACAGCTATTCCATCTCCATTGTCCATTGAACCCGCTCGGAATAACCCCCCCTTTGCTGGATTATTACCAATATAATCATAAAAAGCTAATTTTTCAGGAATTTTAGACCAAGCTTCTGATAAACTTTGATTTTCAGCCAGTCCAGCACTAACTCTTCGATATATTTCTTGTTGAAAGTATCCCTGATCCCATTGATAACGAGTAGGACCAAATAATTCGATGGGAGTAGTTGCAGAACCATACCACATAGTTCCAGCAACAACAAAAGCTGCAAAAAAGACAGCAGCAATACTACTGGAAAGGACGGTTTCAATATTGCCCATACGTAATCCTTTGTATAGACGTTGAGGCGGACGAACACTAAGATGGAATAGGCCCGCTAATATACCCAACGTCCCTGCTGCAATATGATGAGAGGCTATTCCTCCCGGAACAAAAGGGTCAAAACCCTCGACGCCCCACGCCGGGTTTACGGGTTGGACCTTTCCGGTTAGTCCATAAGGGTCGGATACCCATATTCCAGGACCATATAATCCTGTTACATGAAATGCGCCAAAACCAAAGCAAGCCACCCCTGAAAGAAATAAATGAATTCCAAAAATCTTGGGCAAATCCAAAGAAGGTTTTCCTGTACGTTCATCACAAAAAATTTCTAGATCCCAATATACCCAATGCCAAATAGCTGCCAAGAAGCACAAGCCAGAAAACACGATATGTGCTCCGGCTACCCCTTCGTAACTCCAAAGACCCGGATTCGTTATAGTCCCTCCTGTAATATTCCAACCGCCCCACGAATTGGTTATTCCTAAACGAGTCATGAAAGGTATAACGAACATACCTTGTCTCCACATTGGATCAAGAACAGGGTCGGAGGGATCAAAAACAGCTAATTCATATAGAGCCATCGAACCGGCCCAACCAGCAACCAGAGCAGTATGCATTATATGAACAGAAAGCAAACGACCGGGATCATTCAATACAACAGTATGAACACGATACCAAGGCAAACCCATGGAAATACCCCTTTATCAACGAAAAATAGACACTATGTAACTTTATTGCATTGGAAAAAACTATGCTACGGACCCCCCCCCTTTTTTAGGTAATTATTTCGGAGAAAGGATTAATATTTGTTCTATTCTGTTAGTAATAATGGAACAATTCGATTCATAAGAAAAAAGGGAAGCGGATCTATTCTATATCTGATAAGTACCAATACGCAATGGGGGTGAATCCTATTTTATATGAACCAAGATAGCTATTGTTGTTCATCATTCAGAAGCCCGTTCGTAAAAAATTTCCTTTATTTTTATTCATTCTCTCTTACTTTACTTTTATTTTATATTTTATTTTAGCTTATTCAACTTATCTATTAAATATGATTAATTTAAATATGATTAATAAAGTAGCAAAAAAAGGATAATAGTATTAAAAAATGAAACCCCAGTCTTACGTTTCCACATCAAAGTGAAATAGAGAACTTCATTCTCTTTTTTTTTTTCATTTCATGCCTATTGGCGTTCCAAAAGTACCTTTTCGAAGTCCTGGAGAAGGAGATACATCTTGGGTTGACATATAGTGCGACTTGTCAGATATATTGGGCTATATGGGATTTACCCATTTTCTCCCTCGATCGAGATATCCTCTGTTTCGCCCAAAAAGATTGATTGAATTATCAAAAATTTGTAACGCGAAGCGCAAAAAATAAAGTGGAATTAAATGCAGGGAGTATTTAGATTGATATTAGATTATCAAAATTTTTTTATGGTTTACGTAATCGGACTAATAAAATGAAGTATCCAGGCTCCGTTTAGCAAAAACCCAATGGATAATTAATATATAATATTTTTATAATTACTACTTATATGATATGCAAAATTATGATCAAAAATTCTATTAAAAAAAAAAAAAAAATTGAAACAGGGTGATCTAAAACAGACTGTTGCTCAAATCAAATAATATAATTAAAAATTTGTTGACTAGTTGACAGAAGACATGTGAAAGAAATGAATTGAAAAAAAAAAAGAAGGAGTAGTAAAAAAAGACGCGGTATTTGGTTCATTTGTCCTATATGTGCAAATCAAAATCGGGCAAATTTTTCCTTTTACTCGGGGTAGAGCATAAACCTAAAAAATGGAATAAAAAAAGGAAGAAGCCCGTTCAGGAACAAGAAAAAACCATCGCCATTTCAACTGAATCTCGATGAAAAAAAAAATATCAATGAATCAAGTTAGTCTGACAGGCTTAATCAATCGTTTTATTATAGGATTATAATATCTAATAAAAGGGGCCAAAACAGATTTTTTCTTTGACTTTTTGGAGCAAGTCCTTACGTTATAAGTTAGAAAGAAAAACCGTCTATGAAAAAAAGGGGGGTTGGAATCGACACATTGATTTTTTCACAATTTTTGTTGAACCGTATGCATCAAAAGGTGCCTGTACGGCTCCTAAGGAATAAAATTTTATCCTAATCAACCGACTTTATCGAGAAAGATTATTTTTTTTAGGCCAAGAGGTTGATACCGAAATCTCGAATCAACTTATCAGTCTTATGATATATCTCAGTATAGAAAAGGATACCAAAGATCTTTATTTGTTTATAAACTCTCCTGGTGGATGGGTAATATCGGGAATGGCTATTTATGATACTATGCAATTTGTGCGACCCGATGTACAGACAATATGCATGGGATTGGCCGCTTCAATAGCATCCTTTATCCTAGTCGGAGGAGCAATTACCAAACGTATAGCATTCCCTCACGCTTGGCGCCAATGAGTTTTTTTATTTTCGAGAAAAAAATACTATGCCTTCGCCATCGAAAATATGAATTAGTTAAGTAATAATAGCATGGCACTTCGAATTCGATATGAAATTTTTTAGATTAAAAAAAATGAGATTATATATTGAAAGAGTAGTATGAGATAAGGAAGGGGTATTTCAAATGATATCTTACCTATTCGGGCACATCTCAGCGTCACAAACTTTGTTTTCACACCGGAAGCTTATTTACAAAATTCAGATAAAAAAAAAAAGACACTTTGGGATTGCTGAATCATAGACGAATCAAAAAAATGATATATAAAGCAACGGAACCATCATAGTATTTTTTTAACTTCTACAAAAAAGAAGGATGGTAATTGGATGATTTCTGGATCTGCGTATAATACAACCTATATTTTGTTTTCTTTCGTCAAAAGGAAAGGTCAAAAAAGTAAATTCCATTGTGGAGCCGTATGCAATGCACAAAAAAAGCCTGTACGGTTATTCAATTTTCTCTGTTTTTTTGGTTATCTCGCCTCATTCTGCGAAATAGAGGAACATTTTCTATTATATCATCAGGGTAATGATCCATCAACCCGCTAGTTCGTTTTATGAGGCACAAACGGGAGAATTTATCTTGGAAGCGGAAGAACTACTAAAACTTCGCGAAACCATCACAAGGGTTTATGTACAAAGAACGGGCAAACCTATATGGGTTGTATCCGAAGACATGGAACGGGATGTTTTTATGTCAGCAACAGAAGCCCAAGCTCATGGAATTGTTGATCTTGTAGCGGTCCAATAAAAAATAGGAGCGATTTCATGCAAATCTACAATTTTTAATTTTATATCTTTTTAGATTAAAGGTTTAGTTTCATATTCTCTTCAATATTAAAAAAAATATATTGAAGAGAATCTTGAAGAGAAGTAATTCAGAATTAGCCGGTTAGAACTAATCTAAACCAGCCCATTATTTATATGATTCCGTATGCCAACCATTAAACAACTTATTAGAAATACAAGACAGCCAATCCGAAATGTCACGAAATCCCCAGCGCTTCGGGGATGCCCTCAGCGACGAGGAACATGTACTCGGGTGTATGTGCGACTCGTTTAGATCATAGACTGAGACACAAAAAGGAAATTCTTTTTGAAATATCAAGGATCAGTACCTGTGAATAAAATAGAATGGAGGAACTCGATTCATTATTTCAAAAAGATAGATTGTTCATATCTTCTATTGTGTCTGAAACTTATGGTTTACATTGGTGCAAATCCAATCAACTCCATTTTTTAGAAAACCCCCAATGATAACAAATGGTTATCCATTAAGCGGGGGAAATTCCATTTTTTATTAAAAAGATTCCACTCTTGAAAGAAAAGAACGGACTAACAGGGTAAACGACCAAATCTATTTTACAAATGAAATACCGTTACTGTATAAAGTGGATCTTATTGTGAAAGACCTAATTACTGGAATATTGATGGGGTAGAGCCAAAGAATGTGAATTGTACAAGTTACCAATAGTATAGTATAGTATTGATTAATTAAAAGAAGGAGCTCCGGTGTATAGAGAGGACCTCACCGTTTTAGAAGTAACCATAGAAACGATGGAACCCACTATTTATCCATTTCTATTTACTACTTTTTGTAGTTATTCTATTTTTTTATATCAAGTATCAAGGCAATTTATCCTTTCAAAGCAAAGGAAAATACCTAGCAAAAAATAGTGGTGGGGAAGGTTAGAGTAGCAAAAGCCATTGGAATTTTTTTTTTATACATTGGAATAATTCGTTTGGTTATTAATAGACTAGTAAAGGGGAAAAGAATAACTAAAAAAAGAATTAGTTATTCATCAAAGTTTGATTTATTCAATGACTAGAATTAAACGCGGATATATAGCTCGGAGGCGTAGAACAAAACTTCGTTTATTTGCATCAAGCTTTCGAGGGGCTCATTCACGACTTACACGAACTATGACTCAACAGAGAATAAGAGCTTTAGTTTCGGCTCATCGGGATAGGGGTAAAAGAAAAAGAGATTTTCGCCGTTTATGGATCACTCGAATAAATGCCGTAATTCACGAAATGGGGGTATTCTATAGTTATAACCGATTCATACACAATCTGTACAAAAAGCAATTACTTCTTAATCGGAAAATACTTGCACAAATAGCTCTATTAAATAGGAGTTGTCTTTATACGATTTCGAATGAGATAAAAGAATAAGGGGATTGGAAAAAATCCACTAAAATATTTTAAATAGAGTTCGAAGGAGAATGAGCTCGGGAAGGTAGAGTAGAAATTAGTATTATAAAAAAGTCGTCAAAACAAAACGAGAGTATATAGTCGCTAAAAAAAAGAGTTATTCTTTTTCTTTTCGACGATTCGTTTCTTTTTTTTTTATGACAGACACAGACATAACAATCAAATTTTGATTCTTGATTGGATTTTTCGAACAAAATGTTAATCTCTTTTTTAATTTCTTCAGATTGGAATTGTTATTCAATTGAAGAATAAGTCTATTTTTTTCTGGTTCTAAGGCTAGTAGTTCTAGGGGTCGACTCACTTCTTTCAAATTGTTTCTGATTATTAAGAAAAGGTAACAAAGATAAAATACGAGCTTGTTTTATAGCAATAGTGATTAATCGTTGTTGTTTTAAAGTCACTCTATTCACCCGTCTAGATAATATTTTTCCTTGTTCACTAATAAATCGACTAATTAAACTCATGTTTCTATAATCAATTCGATCCCCCGATTGGATCGGGGGCAAACGCCTACGAAAAGATCGCTTGGATTTAGTAAAAAGTCGCTTAGATTTATTCATAATTTTTTTATTCCTTATCTCTAAAATCCTAATTTATAAAATCCTATTTTGATCGGATCAAAATAAAAACGATTTATATTTCTATATAAGATAGAGTTTCTATATAGAATTAAGAATATAGGATTAGATTTCTTTCTATTGATTTATTTGTTTATATTTATATATATGTAATAATATATAGATACTAGCATTATTCCTGTTCTTAAAATAAAAGTTGACATACAAGCACTCAATTTGATCTATTTCTTGATTTCCCCGTGAATTGTATGTTTATAACAATAGGGACAGAATTTTCTCAATTCCAATCGACTAGGAGTGTTATGCCGATTTTTTTGAGTAATATATCTGGAAATTCCCGCTGATTCTTTCTTAATATCATTTCGAACACAACTGGTACATTCCAAAATAATTGTTACTCGAACATCTTTACCCTTGGCCATGAAACCTCCTTTGGATTTATGATTCACCCCAATCTTCCATTTTTTTTTAGGATCTAGAAAGAACAAGAACCAAAAAAATAGAAGCGGTTAACTAAAAAAAATTATGAAATATTTCGTTGCAATGAATATTAATTAGTAATTAAATAAAAAGAAAATAATAAGCAATACACAAATTTTGTGAAAACTCTATTTAAAATCTTTGTACAGTATTTTTTTTAAGTATCTCATCGGATACTCTTTCCCTAGCAAAACTTTTTTTTTCGTTCTATTACTAATTTAATTGGATCCTGAACCCTAATTTTTATGACCTCTCGCCCCCCCCCCACCTTTTTCTAATTATTTTTTTAGAATGAATTAGAAAAAAAAGGGGGGGGGGATTAGTCCCCGATCGTTGATTGTATCTCTAAAATTTTTCACCCCTTTCTTATGTTAATAACTAGAATGAAAAAAAGGGAAATGTTAATGCATCTGGAAATAAACGATTAATCTCTATTAATAAACCTGCTAATAAACCGAACCATAGAGTACTTAGTACTGGTGCTACGGAAAGATATGTTTTTAGATCTCGCATTTGAAATCCTCCTTCTTTCTTCTTTATTTATTGTATTACATTATATATAGTAATATATATAACTACAGATGTACATGTAGTTAAGAAGTTCTTGTATTTGTATACGTAACTTCCGCCCCTAGAATTGAAATATTGTCTACTAGAACGATCTTATCAATTCCATTTTAAAATGGAAACGCCTATTTATGTAAGTAAAATTGAAATTGAAATTGAAAAAAAATTTCGTAAAAAAAAAGTAATTTTTTGAATTATATGTTTGTTATCTGATATGAGAAAAAAAAAAGAAGAAATGAATTTGATATACCAATAAAAAAGAAGAAGGATGTGGAAAACAAGATAGGAATTCTCTACAATGACACTGTAAACCAATTGAAAGGGATGTAGCGCAGCTTGGTAGCGCGTTTGTTTTGGGTACAAAATGTCACGGGTTCAAATCCTGTCATCCCTACCTATTACTGCTCTTCTGAGCAGTAACGAGGGATCTTTTTTAGATCCATCTTTTTTTAATAAAATTGTACATACATATAATTCTGAAATTTATGATATACTATGATATAGTATATACGTACAAAATCGATTCGGGTTAAAGAATGTCCTCTTTATAGCCTTTTCGTTTTTTATAAAAAACAAGAAAAACGCTCTTAGTTCAGTTCGGTAGAACGTGGGTCTCCAAAACCCAATGTCGTAGGTTCAAATCCTACAGAGCGTGATTTCCCTCTTGTTTATTAGATTGTGTGAAAATTCCACAGGTCGCAAATCATTGAGTAGCAATCTGAATTAGACCTCCCGCATATGAAAGCAAGAAGGAGGTCAGTAAAAAAAAAAAGAGATGTTAATTAATCAAAAGTCCAACTGATCACCACGTCTATATTGTAAATAAGCAGTTACGAATAATCCAGCCAAAGTAATAGGAATTAGACCTAAGACGATTCCAAATAAAAAAACTTCAATCATTTCAATTTTCTTTTGTTTTCATTTTTGAAAGGGAGAAAAGAGAGGTACTATCTATTCCTAGCTCTTAATCTGTATTGCCGATGAATCTCAATGACCAAAATTGGGTAATTAACACGGTAAGGAACTATCGAACATATGAAATACCACCGAAATCCTTTTTTATAAAAAAATCTTCATTCAATTAATTTCAAATAAGTCGGATTTTGTTTAGACCAATAAATAGAACTGAGGTTATAGTTAAAGCTGCTAGTAGAAAACCGAAATAACTAGTTATAGTAGGCATGAAGGGACTCAATAAAATATGTTTTTTTATACATATGTTTCTAAAGTACTTCCCTAAGTTTCAATAAAAAAAAAAATTTAAGAACTAGAGAAAGATAACTAGTTTCAAGAATCAAAAAAATTCAATTGAAAATTTGTGAATTAGCAATCATTATAGGTGGTATCAACAAAAATAGAGAAAGATAAAAAGAACTCAATTCATCGTCTTTGGCATCTCAGGATTCAGAATTCGCGTAACTGATTAATTTCAAAACTCTTTAAGAAATTAATAAAAAAAAAAAAAACTCTATTATCTAACTTAAGTCAAAACATATAACTTTTTTTGAATTAATATGTAAAAATTTGAAAATAAGTTGTTTTATTCTTTTTTTTTTTTTTTTTTTAGCGACCCTAGAACCTAGAATACGCCCCTTTCTACTTTATTAAAATGGAATTTACTTAAATTTGAACTCATTAGATTAAATAGTAGAACAGTTTTCCTCATTTAATCTATCGAATGAGACTAAAAAGAGGTATCCTACACGGAGAATGAGATGAGTCAAAAAAATATATATTTTTTTAACTAGATTTGAAAAGATAACTAGATTTTTAAAACTTGTAATTAGCAATTTTTATTATCGTTTCCTTTCTCGGTTTT